AGGAGAAGATACGGGTTCGATTCCCGCCGCTCGCCAGCTTAATTTAGTAAGGTACTATGATAAAAAATTTAGTCTAGTTGACTACTTAACTACTTATATTAAATTAAGTAGGTGTTAGTCTAGTACCGTATCCCTTACTATCTTACCCTTCCTTTGCACCCCACTCAAAAAAAAAAAAGGGGGCTCCGGCGGCGGGAATCGAACTCGCCAACAGGGCTCCCTAAATCAGGGATTCACCGAGACGAACAACTGGCAAACTGCTTTTAAAGGGAAGGGAGGTAGACTGTGCCTTTCTTTCATTTCATTTTTCTTTTCTGCAGGGTAGGAAGGAGCCTTGAGAGTTCTTCTTGTAGGGGCAAGTGACTTTGTAAACTGCTCAATTTGGCCCTCTAGGGCCGGGAACTAATGAATAAAAAAGGGTTGGATACCGCCCAGCCCTCTACCATATCTATACAAATAGAATAGTCCTTTTATACAGACAGCTAAGTGCGGAGACGGGAATCGAACCCGTGACCTCAAGGTTATGAGCCTCGTGAGCTACCAAACTGCTCTACTCCGCTCTGGAGGGCCGGAAACTGGTGGACGAAAAAGGTTGAATACAGCCTCTACCATGTCTAGACAAATAGAATAGTCCTTTTATACAGAATGGAGCGGGTAGCGGGAATCGAACCCGCATCGTTAGCTTGGAAGGCTAGGGGTTATAGTCGACGTTGGTTGATTATTTTTAACGTCTCTAATTCAAAACCGAACATGAAATTTGGATTTCATTCGGCTCCTTTATGGATATTCTCACCACTTAACATCTATGTCAGCTTTTCTATCTGAATGGAACCAAAGCTCTCCGCTTTCTAGATGATCCCTATAGAGTAGGAAATAGAAATTCTACTAAATCTATCTAATCTACTTACTTCGTTCCTTAATTTTATTCAAGAGATCCTGAGGAAAAGAATTGGGTTTCCACCGAGCTGAAACAATATGCTGATGGTTCTAGTAAACCAAAACTACCGTTTTTTAGCTATTTGGCTTCCATTTCCTTTTTTAACAAAAGAAGATTTAGTTACGATTGGAAATAAACTTTTTTGTATCTTCATCCATAGATCCTTTACTCATATTTAAAAAATGGGAATACTTAATCCAATGCAAAATTATGCTTCGCGACTCTGTACTCATAATCCAATTTGTATTTTGGATGCAATTTCCATTAGTCTTTGGATACAAATCGCGAGAATGTATATTCTTCCTCAATATGCTATTGAGAGGAAAAGGATTAAATCCTTTATAAGAACTAAAGTTTTCATCGGAATATAAAAAACTTAAGGACGCCTTAAGTATATCATTTCAAATCCAGTTATTAATAGAACGAATCACACTTTTACCACTAAACTATACCCGCTACATGTAGATTATGATACCAACGCTACCCTTTGTCAAGGGTAGCCATTCGAGAAGGAGGCTAATTCCCCTTTATTGAATCAAATGGAGAAGGTTCATGACAGTGAGCGATTGGTACTTCGATCGCGGGCCTTTACTTTAGGGTTTAGATAGCTTCTCTGGTCTGTAAAATACATATCTTCTTACCATCCCAATAGCGTATGAACCTAATGTATGCATTTCGATTAGGGTCGTATTCTTATTCTATGGTTACGACTACAATGATCATTATTTGCTTTGCGAGGACGTAAGTGTGCCAGACTGCTGTAAGGAATAGTTTGATTATTCCTACAATATACACTAGGAGATATAGGGGGCAGCACTGCCCCCATAAATCCCTTTCTTCCTTTTCCTTTTTGTTCAATTCTGAACAAAGAAATTGGGGAAGATGTTTTCTTCCCCCACTTATCATGAAGTCCGAGCCCTAGAGAAAGAGTGAGATGAATTTTTTAAATTCATCATAGACTTTCCCTATGGCTTGAGAGAAGCAAGAAACAAAGAGTCGTAACTTAAAGAGAAAGGCGGACAGGACCCGACGGATTTACCTGACGTAATCAGGTAAATCCTTACCTGAGAAATTTTGGTCAGGATTTACCTGATGTAAAGAAGATCCTAAATGTCTCTGGTTAGTCGATCCTCTCCATTTACTAATTTCCTCTCCTCTTTTCCACTCAATTCTAGTTTATTAGATTCTTGTTTAAAAGAATCAAAGAAGATGAATAGAACTAAGAACACATAAAAAAAAGCATAGAGGACCAAGACCATTACCAAATGTTCCTCTCAAGAATCATATTGGGTATCTGTTCCCTTCCTTTTCCCGCTAGGATCGGGAATCTTATATTTTCCATATCCATATACCATCGAACCCTAAGGGTTCCAGAATCCTCCTTTTTTCCTAGTCTTCGGAAACAGAAAACCCATAGCGAGGAGGAGTTAGGTATGTAGGGTATGGTTTATTATTTTTTGTTGGGCAGGCAGTAGAATAATTTTTATACTCTGCAATATAAATTCTACTGCCCACTTTTTACAAGCAAATTGTTGCTAAAACTCTAACATAGTTTGTTCAAAATGCACCAACTAGAATCCTTGGTGAATATTCAAGTACCCCTTTTCCAAGGGGTACCTGTTAAAAATCGCTTCAACAAATCCGTCCAAAACTTTTTAAGAAAAATTGCAAAGTTTTGAACTCGAAGGTTTTTCCAAGAGATGCCTGTTATAAACAGTCTCAATCTCTCACCAAAACATAAAAGAAGTATCTCACAGAAAATTGCTGCCCAGCCATATGGGTATATTAAGATCGCGAATTCCTTTATACACCACCCAATTAGAATTATAGGAAGTAAAACATAAATGCAGAAAATTCTGATTATAAAATCAGCCAATAGGAGCAAAAAGTCCCTAATTCTGCAGTACGTTCTGAGCACGTGAAAAGTCAATAGCCTAAAGATAAAAAAGAAAAAGTCTACCATAGCTCTTATTGCCCCTTTGATCTTTTCCTTTACGAAATTCAAAAATTGATTCATATTTGGTCCTCTCTTATAAATAATACAATATAACTTTCGTGCTTTGGTTTAGTGAGTCGTCCGAGATCCTGTTTACATACCTATGAACTTACCCTCTTCAAGTATATTGGATACTATACTACTAATAATTTTTTATTGTGTCAACTCTCTTCACGTATTTTATTAGTAGTATTTTTTTATATAATATAATATAATATAAAAAAAATCTCTACTTTGTGCAAGTGATAAGAGAGAATATGAAAGATTTTCTTATTTTTCTTGATTTTCTCAAGATTTTGAACCTCGCCATGAATAAACTTCTATATCTCGATATATACATATATAATCTCTACATATATCTCTATATGTACATATATTATGTACATTATGCAGTAAACCCATAATGGGAAATCAAAGTGGCTAATTTTTGAATTGAATAAAAAGCCCTTTTAACTCAGTGGTAGAGTAATGCCATGGTAAGGCATAAGTCATCGGTTCAAATCCGATAAAGGGCTTTTTAATTTGGTGGTAGAGTAATGCCATGGTAAGACGTAAGTCATCGGTTCGAATCCGATAAAGTACTTTTCTACTAAATTTATTATTTATTCACCTTTTTTTCTTTGTTTTTGAAAATTTCTCTATTTTTTTCTTGAATTTTATGACTTAGTGCGGGATGCATGCATTTTTGGTCTGAACACTAAACGAAGCACGGAGTGTAAATTGCAAAAAAGAAATCAAATTGGACTCTTTTTCCTGTTAGATCAATCAAATCACTACCTGTACTGAACTAATCTAGAATCCCTTTTATTAATCTATTCTTATTCTATACCCTTTAAATGAATTTCCCTAAAAAGTAGGAGATGATCCGTGAATTAACCTAACCATCAACTAAAAAAAAAAAAAATCCTAAGAAAGCATAACAGAAAAGTAGGAAAGACTCTTTGCTTTGGATCTAGTTATACTCTTCGAGTATATTGACAATTCCAAAAAACTGCTCATACTATCATTATAGTATAATGACGAGCGGTTGTATATGGCCCTATCGTTTAGTGATGCCCCTATCGTCTAGTGGTTCAGGACATCTCTCTTTCAAGGAGGCAGCGGGGATTCGACTTCCCCTGGGGGTAGGGAGTATTATGAAAGGAGGTTAATCATAAATTCTCAAAAACCCTAGAATAAATTCTTCCTGGGTCGATGCCCGAGCGGTTAATGGGGACGGACTGTAAATTCGTTGACGATATGTCTACGCTGGTTCAAATCCAGCTCGGCCCAAAAATCTAGGGCTTCGGGAATATGAACTAAATCCATTTTTTTTTCTTCCATAAAAAAAAATGTCTGATCCATAGAAATAAAGGATAAAGAGAAAGGGGGAAATTTCTTTCTAATCCATATCTCTCTCATTCCTTTTTTACAAACAAAAGAGTTTTTCTTATTGAAAGGTGGATTATCATCCATTTTAAGCGATAAAAAATCGCGACATACTAGTTATGTCACTCTCACTATACCCACATACGATATATGGGTATGTAGTATATGATTCGTCTATTTCTTAGAGTACGACAGACGAATCGAATCTTCTTATGGTTCTATTTCAAAATAGGTATAGGTATGCCATACACCCCGCGGGGATTGTAGTTCAATTGGTCAGAGCACCGCCCTGTCAAGGCGGAAGCTGCGGGTTCGAGCCCCGTCAGTCCCGAACTAGGGTTCAATGAATGGAGAAATTCATCTTTCCTTTTTCCATAAAAAATTTCCATCAAAAAAGGGGGGCAGGAGACAAGATCAAATACCTATGGGGCATCCTTACTTCACTTTTTTGATTTCGCATTTTTCATTAAAGAGGGAGGGAAGGCCTATAGGAATTTCTTTTTTCACTACTCCCGGTTGATAAAGAAAGACATACATATCATATGTGGATTAGTATAATTTACGATATTACTCTATCCTTATGATGATACCATCCTCATCTTAACTTCCTATTCGACTCTTATGGATTATGGAATAGAGTACCGGTATTTTATCGGAATCCATACATAAATTGGATTCGTTTATTCTTAGACAGTGAATTTAATATAATTAGTACTTTTTGGGTTAAACCAGGCCCCTTCCATTTTGTAGTTCCAACTTTGTTTGTGTATGTTCAATGACTAATTGGAAAGAATCTATCTCATTCTCATTCCATTTGCGGACTCCTTTTTTATGGATCCGCTCTCATCTTTAGACCCCAAAAGTGGATATTGATAGTAACCTAATAAAATAAAAGAAAAACCAAGCAAAGCAAACGCCCTTTTTCCTAAATTTAAAATATTCGATTTTTTTTATTTAAGCCCTCTTTTCCCCATCTCACTTCTACTTCTACTGCTTATTTGTATGTCTATGTGACCCATAGAAAGTCGGTTATATAATACATACATACATAATTGTATGTATAACTATAAGAAAAAGTAAGGGAAATTGGATAAGATAAGAAAGATCGTGGGTTATAGATATAGAAAAGAAAAAGTGGAAAAGGATGAAAAAAAGAGAGAATTCCTAATCCAATCAAAAAACCAATTTTGGTCTTAGTATGGATAAGGGATCTTCCTATGTTATACTATTCCACTCTCAACCATGAATTGATTTGATAGATCCGATATTCATAATATTGAATTGATTCAGTATTATCAGAATGCAAGTCCTCCCCTTGAATTTACAGGATACCCCTTTTTCCTCTCCATGGGATTACATCCCGAGTTATTGCGAAAAAAAAAAGAGGTTATGGAAGTCAATATTCTCGCATTTATTGCTACTGCACTGTTCATTCTAGTTCCTACTGCCTTTTTACTTATTATTTATGTAAAAACAGTCAGCCAAAATGATTAATTGGAATTCCAATTAATCATTGAAGAAATGAAAAAGGGATTAAATAAAATAAAAATCCAAGTCTTAAATGAAAGGATCTGGTTGGAATCATAAAGTGTGGTAGAAAGAACTACATATAGTTTTTTCTACCACACTTTAGAGTCTTTCTATTATATTATCTTGAATCTACATAGAATAGATTAGTAGATTGAAATAGTAGTCTAATTCAATTTCTTTTTTCACTGCATCCACTTAATTTCAATCAAGTCAAAATAAAAAAATCGAAGACAATTCTTCACGAAAGAATCCATGGAGGGAGAGAAAAATACTATGAGAATAGACTATAGTAAAAGAAAAAAAGTAAAAGTCAAAATCAGCGAATCTTTCATGCTTAAACATGCGGCGAGATGCTTCAAAAGATCATAAAAATTTTTCTAAGAATAAGAAAAGAGTATAAAACAAATGGAAAGTGTGCGATATGTTGTGAATAGCTCCGTGGAAGAAAGTCTAATTTTCTTATGTATAGAACTTTTTTAACCATTCGTCACTTCTAGTAGAAATTATGAATTGCTTTAATCGCTCTTTCTATTTCTATATAGTAGAATAGAACGACTCCTTCTTACAAGAGTTTCTTACAGGAGTGAAACAAAACTAAAGAAAGAAAGAATAAAGTTTGGCAAAATGATTAATGCAAAAGGATCAATTAAAGAAAAGAGTTGATACAACAATTCGACTACTCAATCAATTAGTAGTATCCCTAGAGTCCACTCCTCCCCCATACTACTAGTGAAAGAGAAAATGTAAAGACTACCATTAAAGCAGCCCAAGCGAGACTTACTATATCCATGTAAATTATGTCTCCTATTTCTATGAAGGAATTATTCTACTATTGATCAATAATCATAGTGGAATCAAGGGTACAGAGTCAAAAAGGGATTCTGCCCTAAGGCTATGGATGAATCAGTTCAAGGAATTTACTCCTAACAAATTCTTATAGGATTTCTGGTAGAATTGGAGAGCATTAAGTATAAATACGATACATAGTCCTTTTCCTTAAAAAAGAGTACGGGGATGATGTCCTGAATAGAAGACGCGGGAATAGGAAGATTTTTTCTTCCTTTTGTTACCCTTTTTTTATAAGCAAAGGACGTCAGAATATACCATAAAATTAGGATAGATAAATATTTATTGGATACCTACCTTGCCTATGTTTATTTTTAACCTAAACCCTACAGCCCCACTTTCTATCATTCTATGAAAGAATGAGGAGACTTTATCCACAACTCCTAAATTGATTTTTGATCAGCCTATTCAATCTGATTCTCGACGGAATCAGTAGCCCTTACTTTAGTGTATGTAGGTAGCATAAGATGTACGATAAATAAAATGTATAATAATTAGGAAGTCTTGATATTCCTTCGTGGAGTCCCTTCTTCAATCTTAGATTGAAAAAAAAAAGAATGCCCCTTAGGAGCCCTTTGGATATCAAGATCTCTGACATCTTAGCCTCGTAGTTTTAAATTCTCGAATCGAATCAATTAAGAATCAATTCAAATTAATAAAAGAATAAGTAAATGCTACCTCATCCCTATTGGTAGCCGTTTGGGCCACTACCGACAAAACAAACCCTAGTTTGAGGATAGAACTATGGATTCTCAAAATCCAGTATCGCCAGGCCTAGTTATTCTCTTGCCCCAGCTTATGCGGGGTACGAATTTGTCGAGTTCGATCAGTACTATAAGCCTAAGTATTTTATTGATCAGGCGGCACCCAGATTTGAACTGGGGATAAAGGATTTGCAGTCCCCTGCCTTACCGCTTGGCCATGCCGCCAAAAAATCCGATCTAAAATCGAGAAAAGAGCAAGTATTCATCCACGTTTTCTTACTAAAACCCCCTTTCTTTTATCTTGAATCTAATTCTACTTACTTTTTTCCAATATTTTTCAAAAAATCTATTCCTGCTTTTTTTGGATCCAGTTTCGATTATTCTCCTCCATGGATTCTATCTTAAAACACACATTGCTAACACTAGAAAACTTCCCTTTTCTTTCTATTGAGATGAAAAAGGAGAAAAAGTGGATTTCCAGTCACAGGCTGCAAAATTCAGAACAAATTGGAACCATTAACTAGAATTCTCTTTTTTTTTTGAATTGCAGTAGTGAACGACTCTTAAATCGGTATTCTCTCCCCCCCTTCCTTTTAATGGCATAATAAAATAGAATGGGTTTATGCCTAATCCGTGTATAGGTAAACTCCAGGTCCGAACAGCATTATTATCCATAACAGCATTATTATCCATGGATCCCCCTTATGTACATATCTCTATGGGGAATCGTGCTTTAATTTTTCATTGCATTAAATATCTTGAATAAAAAAAGGAAATTTGCTCTGATATAGAGTATGACCTGACCATCTTGGCCCACCCAAGTGAAATTACGATAAAAGCAGGGATATGTGGAGAGGTGGATAACTAGATTGGCATGTACTTAAAAAAAGGACTTACTTTATTTTAGGATTCTACAATGAAATCCTATATTTTTATTTTCTAGCAATTCTACTACTACGAAACAAAAAAGAACCCTCAAATTCTTTTTTGAAATTAAACTAAGCGTGCTATTCTAAATCGAACTAAAGTCAAACTTTCTAGTGCTTATAAATTATTATATTATGGCTTTATCCCATTCATAGAAAGGAGATAAAATGAGAAATCTTTGCCATCCAATCTGATTAGAATATCATTAAGTGGCAGAATTTTTTTCTAGGAATGTTTTATCAATTCATTTTCATTCGATTTGTACCCCTGGCAAATTCAAACTTTCCTCGAAATTGTCTCTATTCATATGTATGAAATACATATATGAAATACGTATGTGGAGTTCCCTAGAATTTCATGTGATTCAGTAAACAGAATATAGATTCCATGATTGCTAGATCGATCCATAGGGATTGATGAAGAGTGAGCTGATAATGGAATTTTTCTTCGATAAAAAGGAAACTTAAGATTAAGATGCTCCGGAATGGAAATGAGGGAATGTCCACAATACCCGGATTTAGTCAGATCCAATTCGAGGGATTTTTTAGGTTCATTAATCAAGGCTTGGCAGAAGAACTTGAGAAGTTTCCAACAATTAAAGATCCAGATCACGAAATTGCATTTCAATTATTTGCGAAAGGATATCAATTGCTAGAACCCTCAATAAAAGAAAGGGATGCTGTGTATGAATCACTCACCTATTCTTCCGAATTATATGTATCTGCGAGATTAATTTTTGGTTTCGATGTGCAAAAGCAAACCATTTCTATTGGAAACATTCCTATAATGAATTCCTTAGGAACCTTTATAATAAATGGAATATACCGAATTGTGATCAATCAAATATTGCTAAGTCCTGGTATTTACTACCGCTCAGAATTAGACCATAAGGGAATTTCTATCTACACCGGGACTATAATATCAGATTGGGGAGGAAGATCGGAATTAGCAATTGATAAAAAAGAAAGGATATGGGCTCGCGTGAGTAGAAAACAAAAGATATCTATTCTAGTTCTATCATCAGCTATGGGTTCGAATCTAAGAGAAATTCTAGATAATGTTTCCTACCCTGAAATTTTCTTGTCTTTCCCGAATGCTAAGGAGAAGAAGAGGATTGAGTCAAAAGAAAAAGCTATTTTGGAGTTTTATCAACAATTTGCTTGTGTAGGTGGGGACCTGGTATTTTCGGAGTCCTTATGTGAGGAATTACAAAAGAAATTTTTTCAACAAAAATGTGAATTAGGAAGGATTGGTCGACGAAATATGAATCGGAGACTAAATCTTGATATACCTCAGAACAATACATTCTTGTTACCACGAGATGTATTGGCCGCTACGGATCATTTGATTGGAATGAAATTTGGAACGGGTATACTTGACGATGACGATATGAATCACTTGAAAAATAAACGTATTCGTTCGGTTGCGGATCTGTTACAAGATCAATTCGGACTGGCTCTTGATCGTTTACAACATGCGGTTCAAAAAACTATCCGTAGAGTATTCATACGTCAATCGAAACCGACTCCACAAACTTTGGTAACTCCAACTTCAACTTCGATTTTATTAATAACTACTTATGAGACCTTTTTTGGCACATACCCCTTATCTCAAGTTTTTGATCAAACTAATCCATTGACACAAACTGTTCATGGGCGAAAAGTGAGTTGTTTGGGTCCTGGAGGATTGACGGGGAGAACTGCAAGTTTTCGGAGCCGAGATATTCATCCGAGTCACTATGGGCGTATTTGTCCAATTGACACGTCCGAAGGAATCAATGTTGGACTTACTGGATCCTTAGCTATTCATGCGAGAATTGATCACTGGTGGGGATCCATAGAGAGTCCATTTTATGAAATATCTGAGAAAGCAAAAGAAAAAAAAGAGAAACAGGTGGTTTATTTATCACCAAATAGAGATGAATATTATATGATAGCAGCAGGAAATTCTTTGTCTTTGAATCAGGGTATTCAGGAAGAACAGGTTGTTCCAGCTAGATACCGTCAAGAATTCCTGACTATTGCATGGGAACAGATTCATGTTAGAAGTATTTTTCCTTTCCAATATTTTTCTATTGGAGGTTCTCTCATTCCTTTTATTGAGCATAATGATGCGAATCGGGCTTTAATGAGTTCTAATATGCAGCGCCAAGCAGTTCCGCTTTCTCGGTCCGAGAAGTGCATTGTTGGAACTGGATTGGAACGCCAAACAGCTCTAGATTCGAGGGTTTCCGTTATAGCCGAACGCGAGGGAAAGATCATTTCTACTGATAGTCACAAGATCCTTTTATCAAGTAGTGGGAAGACTATAAGTATTCCTTTAGTTACCCATCGGCGCTCTAACAAAAATACTTGTATGCACCAAAAACCTCGGGTTCCGTGGGGTAAATCCATTAAAAAAGGACAAATTTTAGCGGAGGGAGCTGCTACAGTTGGTGGGGAACTTGCTTTAGGAAAAAACGTATTAGTAGCTTATATGCCATGGGAAGGTTACAATTTTGAAGACGCAGTACTAATTAGCGAACGTTTGGTATATGAGGATATTTATACTTCTTTTCACATCCGAAAATATGAAATTCAGACGGATACGACAAGCCAAGGCTCCGCTGAAAAAATCACTAAAGAAATACCACATCTAGAAGAACATTTACTCCGCAATTTGGACAGAAATGGAGTTGTTAGGTTGGGATCCTGGGTAGAAACTGGCGATATTTTAGTAGGTAAATTAACGCCTCAGATAGCGAGCGAATCGTCGTATATCGCGGAAGCTGGATTATTACGGGCCATATTTGGTCTTGAGGTATCCACTTCAAAAGAAACTTCTCTCAAACTACCTATAGGTGGAAGAGGGCGCGTTATCGATGTGAAATGGATCCAGAGGGACCCCCTAGACATAATGGTTCGTGTATATATTTTACAGAAACGTGAAATCAAAGTTGGGGATAAAGTAGCCGGAAGACACGGGAATAAGGGGATCATTTCCAAAATTTTGCCTAGGCAAGATATGCCCTATTTGCAAGATGGAACACCTGTTGATATGGTCTTCAATCCCTTAGGAGTACCCTCACGAATGAATGTGGGACAAATATTTGAAAGCTCGCTCGGATTAGCAGGGGATCTGCTAAAGAAACATTATAGAATAGCACCCTTTGATGAGAGATATGAGCAAGAGGCTTCAAGAAAACTTGTGTTTTCAGAATTATATGAAGCCAGTAAACAAACAAAAAATCCATGGGTATTTGAACCCGAGTACCCGGGAAAAAGTAGAATATTTGATGGAAGAACAGGAGACCCCTTCGAACAACCTGTTCTAATAGGGAAGTCCTATATCTTAAAATTAATTCATCAAGTTGATGAGAAAATCCATGGACGTTCTACTGGGCCCTACTCACTTGTTACACAACAACCCGTTAGAGGAAGAGCCAAGCAAGGGGGACAACGAGTAGGAGAAATGGAAGTTTGGGCTTTAGAAGGATTTGGTGTTGCTCATATTTTACAAGAGATACTTACTTATAAATCTGATCATCTTATAGCTCGCCAAGAAATACTTAATGCTACGATCTGGGGAAAAAGAGTGCCTAATCACGAGGATCCTCCAGAATCTTTTCGAGTGCTCGTTCGAGAACTACGATCTTTGGCTCTAGAACTGAATCATTTCCTTGTATCTGAGAAGAACTTCCAGGTTAATAGGGAGGAAGTTTGATCGGAATAAATATAAATTCTTTTCTTATTTCTATTTTATGATTGACCAATATAAACATCAACAACTCCAAATTGGACTCGTTTCCCCTCAACAAATAAAGGCTTGGGCTAACAAAAACCTACCTAATGGGGAAGTCGTTGGCGAAGTCACAAGGCCCTCTACTTTTCATTATAAAACCGATAAACCAGAAAAAGATGGATTGTTTTGCGAAAGAATCTTTGGACCCATAAAAAGCAGAATTTGTGCTTGTGGAAATTCTCGAGCGAGCGTAGCTGAAAACGAAGACGAAAGATTTTGCCAAAAATGCGGGGTAGAATTTGTTGATTCTCGGATACGAAGATATCAAATGGGATACATCAAACTCGCATGTCCCGTGACTCATGTGTGGTATTTGAAAGGTCTTCCTAGTTATATCGCGAACCTTTTAGATAAACCCCTTAAGAAATTGGAGGGCCTAGTATACGGCGATTTCTCTTTTGCTAGGCCCAGCGCTAAAAAACCCACTTTCTTACGATTACGAGGTTTATTCGAAGATGAAATTTCATCCTGTAACCACAGCATTTCTCCCTTTTTTTCTACCCCAGGCTTTGCAACATTTCGAAATCGGGAAATTGCGACAGGAGCAGGTGCTATTAGAGAACAATTAGCAGATTTGGATTTGCGAATTATTATAGAGAATTCCTTGGTCGAATGGAAGGAATTAGAAGACGAGGGGTATAGTGGAGATGAATGGGAAGATAGAAAAAGACGAATAAGAAAAGTTTTTTTGATTAGACGCATGCAATTGGCGAAACATTTTATTCAAACAAATGTAGAACCAGAATGGATGGTTTTGTGCTTATTACCGGTTCTTCCTCCCGAATTGAGACCCATTGTTTATAGGTCTGGGGACAAAGTAGTGACTTCGGATATTAATGAACTTTATAAGAGAGTTATCCGTCGGAACAACAACCTTGCCTATCTATTAAAAAGAAGTGAATTAGCGCCAGCAGATTTAGTAATGTGCCAGGAAAAGTTGGTACAAGAAGCCGTGGATACACTTCTTGATAGTGGGTCCCGCGGGCAACCAACGAGGGATGGTCACAATAAAGTATACAAATCACTTTCAGATGTAATTGAAGGTAAAGAGGGAAGGTTTCGCGAGACTCTGCTTGGGAAACGGGTCGATTACTCGGGGCGTTCTGTCATTGTTGTGGGTCCTTCACTTTCATTACATCAATGTGGATTACCTCTAGAGATAGCAATAAAGCTTTTTCAGCTATTTGTAATTCGCGATTTAATCACGAAACGCGCTACTTCTAATGTCAGGATTGCTAAAAGGAAAATTTGGGAAAAGGAACCCATTGTATGGGAAATACTTCAAGAAGTTATGCGGGGACATCCTGTACTGTTGAATAGAGCACCTACCCTGCATAGATTAGGCATACAGGCCTTCCAACCCACTTTAGTAGAGGGGCGTACTATTTGTTTACACCCATTAGTGTGTAAGGGTTTCAATGCGGACTTTGATGGGGATCAAATGGCTGTTCATCTACCTTTATCCTTGGAAGCTCAGGCGGAAGCCCGTTTACTTATGTTTTCTCATATGAATCTCCTATCTCCTGCTATTGGAGATCCTATTTGCGTACCGACCCAAGACATGCTTATCGGACTTTATGTATTAACGATTGGAAACCGTCGGGGTATTTGTGCAAATAGATATAATAGTTGCGGAAACTATCCAAATAAAAAAGTAAGTTACAATAATAATAATTATAAGTATACGAAAGATAAAGAACCCCATTTTTCTAGTTCCTATGATGCACTCGGAGCTTATAGACAGAAACGAATCAGTTTAGACAGTCCCTTGTGGCTCCGATGGAAACTAGATCAACGCGTCATTGGGTCAAGAGAAGTTCCGATTGAAGTTCAATATGAATCTTTGGGGACTTATCATGAGATTTATGCCCACTATCTAATAGTGGGAAATAGAAAAAAAGAAATCCGTTCTATATACATTCGAAGCACTCTTGGTCATATTTCTTTTTATAGAGAAATAGAGGAAGCCATACAAGGATTTAGTCAGGCCTATTCATACACTATCTAAACAAGGAAGTTAGATTCGGCGATGCCCCTTTCGGGGGGCATTCCGATTTCGCTAGTATCATCATTTTTGCCGCGCGAATCCAGATTGAGATTAAGGAAAGGAAGTTAATTAAATTTTCGAATCACTGACTCAGGCCCATTGTCGAATCCTACTCAGCAATTGTCGAATCCTACTCATCCGAAAAAGGGGGTACTTATGTATGGCGGAACGGGCCAATCTGGTCTTTCATAATAAAGAGATAGACGGAACTGCTATGAAACGACTTATTAGCAGATTAATAGATCATTTCGGAATGGGATATACATCCCATATACTGGATCAAATAAAGACTCTGGGCTTTCATCAAGCCACTACTACATCGATTTCATTAGGAATCGAGGATCTTTTAACAATACCCTCTAAGGGATGGTTAGTCCAAGACGCGGAACAACAAAGTTTTCTTTTGGAGAAACACTATTATTATGGGGCTGTACACGTGGTAGAAAAATTACGCCAATCCGTTGAGATATGGTATGCTACAAGTGAATATTTGAAACAAGAAATGAATTCGAATTTTCGGATAACGGATCCTTCTAATCCAGTCTATCTAATGTCTTTTTCAGGAGCTAGAGGAAATGCATCTCAAGTACACCAATTAGTAGGTATGAGAGGATTAATGGCGGATCCTCAAGGACAAATGATTGATTTACCTATTCAAAGCAATTTACGCGAGGGACTTTCTTTGACAGAATATATAATTTCCTGCTACGGAGCCCGCAAAGGGGTTGTAGATACTGCTGTACGAACAGCGGATGCTGGATATCTTACACGTAGACTTGTTGAAGTAGTTCAACATATTATTGTGCGTAGAAGAGATTGTGGTACTATCCGAGGGATTTCTGTGAGTCCTCAAAATGGGATGACGGAAAAACTTTTTGTCCAAACACTAATTGGTCGTGTATTAGCAGACGATATATATATCGGTTCACGATGCATTGCCGCTCGAAATCAAGATATTGGAATTGGATTAGTCAATCGATTCATAACTGCCTTTCGAGCACAACCATTTCGAGCACAACCAATATATATTAGAACCCCCTTTACTTGCCGGAGCACATCTTGGATCTGTCAATTATGTTATGGTCGGAGTCCCACTCATGGCGATCTGGTCGAATTAGGGGAAGCCGTAGGTATTATTGCGGGTCAATCAATTGGGGAGCCAGGGACTCAACTAACATTAAGAACTTTTCATACTGGTGGAGTATTCACAGGGGGTACTGCCGACCTTGTACGATCCCCTTCGAATGGAAAAATCCAATTCAATGAGGATTTGGTTCACCCCACACGTACCCGTCATGGGCAGCCTGCTTTTCTATGTTATATAGACTTGCATGTAACTATTCAGAGTCAGGATATTCTATATAGTGTGAATATTCCCTCAAAAAGCTTGATTCTAGTGCAAAATGATCAATATGTAGAATCCGAACAAGTAATTGCGGAGATTCGTGCCGGAACGTCCACTTTGCATTTTAAAGAAAGGGTACAAAAGCATATTTATTCCGAATCAGACGGGGAAATGCACTGGAGTACTGATGTTTACCATGCGCCCGAATATCAATATGGTAATCTTCGTCGATTACCAAAAACAAGCCATTTATGGATATTGTCAGTAAGTATGTGCAGATCCAGTATAGCGTCTTTTTCGCTCCACAAGGATCAAGATCAAATGAATACTTATTCTTTTTCTGTTGACGGAAGATATATCTTTGACCTCTCAATGGCTAATGATCAAGTAAGACATAGACTGTTGGATACTTTTGGTAAAAAAGATAGGGAAATTCTTGATTATTCAACGCCGGATCGAATCATGTCCAACGGCCATTGGAATTTTGTCTATCCTTCTATTCTTCAAGATAATTCGGATTTATTGGCGAAAAAGCGAAGAAATAGGTTCGTCATTCCATTACAATATCATCAAGAACAAGAGAAAGAACTAATATCCTGTTTGGGGATTTCGATTGAAATACCCTTTATGGGCGTTTTACGTAGAAATACTATTTTTGCTTATTTTGACGATCCACGATACAGAAAAGATAAAAAGGGTTCAGGAATTGTTAAATTTAGATATAGGACCCTAGAGGACGAATATAGGACCCTAGAGGACGAATATAGGACTCGAGAGGAAGACTCAGAGGACGAATATGGGAGCCCAGAGAACGGATATAGGACCCGAGAGGACGAATATGAAACCCTAGAAGATGAATATGGGATCCTAGAGGACGAATATGAAACCCTAGAAGACGAATATAGGACTCGAGAGGAAGACTCAGAGGACGAATATGGGAGCCCAGAGAACGAATATAGGACCCGAGAGGACGAATATGGAACTCTAGAGGAAGACTCAGAAGACGAATATGGGAGCCCGGAGGAAGGCTCAGAGGACGAATATGGGACTTTAGAGGAAGACTCAGAAGAAGACTCAGAGGACGAATACGGGAGCCCAGAGGAAGATTCCATCTTAAAAAAAGAGGGTTTGATTGAGCATCGAGGAACAAAAGAATTTAGTATAAAATACCAAAAAGAACTAGATCGGTTTTTTTTCATTCTTCAAGAACTGCATATCTTGCCGAGATCCTCATCCCTAAAGGTACTTGATAATAGTATCATTGGAGTGGATACACAACTCACAAAAAATACAAGAAGTCGACTAGGTGGATTGGTCCGAGTGAATAGAAAAAAAAGCCATACGGAACTCAAAATCTTTTCCGGAGATATTCATTTTCCTGAAGAAGCAGATAAGATATTAGGTGGTAGTTTGATACCACCAGAAAGAGAAAAGAAAGATTCTAAGGAATCAAAAAAAAGGAAAAATTGGGTCTATGTTCAACGGAAAAAAATTCTCAAGAGCAAGGAAAAGTATTTTGTTTCGGTTCGACCTGCAGTCGCATATGAAATGGACGAAGGGAGAAATTTAGCAACACTTTTCCCGCAGGATCTCTTGCAAGAAGAGGATAATCTCCAACTTCGACTTGTCAATTTTATTTCTCATGAAAATAGCAAGTTAACTCAAAGAATTTATCACACGAATAGTCAATTTGTTCGAACTTGCTTAGTAGTGAATTGGGAACAAGAAGAAAAAGAGGAGGCTCGTGCTTCCCTTGTTGAGGTAAGAGCAAATGATCTGATTCGTGATTTCCTAAGAATTGAGTTAGTCAAGTCCACTATTTCGTATACACGAAGAAGGTATGATAGGACAAGTGCAGGACCGATTCCCAATAATAGGTTAGATCGCACCAATACCAATTCCTTTTATTCCAAGGCGAAGATTCAATCACTTAGCCAACATCAAGAAGCTATTGGCACCTTGTTGAATCGAAATAAAGAATACCAATCTTTGATGATTTTGTTGGCATCCAACTGTTCTCGAATTGGTTTATTCAAGAATTCGAAATATCCCAATGCGGTAAAAGAATCGAATCCTAGAATTCCTATTCGAGATATTTTTGGGCCCTTAGCCGCTATTGTACCTAGTATATCGAATTTTTCTTCATCTTACTATTTACTAACGCATAATCAGATCCTGTTAAAAAAATATTTGTTCCTTGACAATTTGAAACAAACCTTCCAAGTACTTCAAGGGCTTAAATACTCTTTAATAGATGAAAATCAAAGGATTTCTAATTTCGATAGTAACATCATGTTGGATCCATTCCATTTGAATTGGCACTTTCTCCATCATGATTCTTGGGAGGAGACATCGGCAATAATTCACCTTGGACAATTTATTTGCGAAAATGTATGTCTATTTAAATCGCACATAAAAAAATCTGGTCAAATTTTCATTGTTAATATTGATTCCTTTGTTATAAGAGCAGCTAAGCCTTATTTGGCCACTACAGGAGCAACTGTTCATGGTCATTATGGAGAAATCCTTTACAAAGGAGATAGGTTAGTTACGTTTATATATGAAAAATCGAGATCTAGTGACATAACGCAAGGTCTTCCAAAAGTAGAACAAATCTTTGAAGCGCGTTCAATTGATTCACTATCGCCGAATCTCGAAAGGAGAATTGAGGATTGGAATGAGCGTATACCAAGAATTCTTGGGGTCCCCTGGGGATTCTTGATTGGAGCTGAGCTAACCATAGCCCAAAGTCGTATCTCTTTGGTTAATAAGATCCAAAAGGTTTATCGATCCCAAGGGGTACAGATCCATAATAGACATATAGAGATTATTATACGCCAAGTAACATCAAAAGTGCGGGTTTCCGAAGATGGAATGTCTAATGTTTTTTCACCTGGGGAATTAATCGGATTATTGCGAGCGGAACGAGCAGGGCGAGCTTTGGATGAATCGATCTATTATCGGGCAATCTTATTGGGAATAACAAGGGCTTCCCTGAATACCCAAAGTTTCATATCTGAAGCAAGTTTTCAAGAAACTGCTCGAGTTTTAGCAAAAGCTGCCCTACGAGGTCGTATTGATTGGTTGAAAGGCCTGAAAGAAAACGTAGTTCTGGGGGGGATTATACCTGTTGGTACCGGATTCCAAAAATTTGTGCATCGTTCCCCACAAGACAAGAACCTTTATTTCGAAATTCAAAAAAAAAATCTATTCGCGTCGGAAATGAGAGATATTTTGTTTCTCCATACAGAATTAGTTTCTTCTGATTCTGACGTAACAAACAATTTCTATGAGACATCAGAACCCCCATTTACCCCCTTTTATACGATTTAAGGATACATAAAGCAGATTTTTTTACTTTAAACTAGACTTTTGACCTTAGAACACTAACAGGTCAGATTTTAGATTTTTATTTTAATTAAGTAAAAGAAGTCAGTTAATTCATTAAGGTTACGTTTATACCATGTATCAATGGCCAATTCTCAGTGGAAGGTTACATCGGAACAATTATTATTTATTTCAAGCTATTTCGGCTCTTTCATAATCTGCAAAAAGAAATAAATTCCGTAATGGAATGGTAGGATGAAAAAAAAAAGAAAAAATCAAAAGGAAGTGTGGAAAAAATGACAAGAAGATATTGGAACATCAATTTGAAAGAGATGATAGAAGCGGGAGTTCATTTTGGTCATGGTATTAAGAAATGGAATCCTAAAATGGCCCCTTACATCTCGGCAAAGCGTAAAGGTACTCATATTACAAATCTCGCTAGAACGGCTCGCTTTTTATCAGAAGCTTGTGATTTAGTTTTTGATGCAGCAAGTCAGGGAAAAAGCTTCTTAATTGTTGGTACCAAAAAAAGAGCAGCGGATTTAGTAGCATCAGCTGCAATAAGGGCTCGTTGTCATTATGTTAATAAAAAGTGGTTCAGTGGTATGTTAACGAATTGGTCGATTACGAAAACTAGACTTTCTCAATTTAGAGACTTAAGAGCAGAAGAAAAGATGGGAAAATTCCACCATCTCCCAAAAAGAGATGTGGCAATCTTGAAGAGAAAATTATCGACCTTGCAAAGATATCTCGGCGGGATCAAATATATGACGAGGTTGCCGGACATTGTGATCGTCCTCGATCAGCAAAAAGAGTATATAGCTCTTCGGGAATGTGCCATTTTGGGGATTCCTACTATTTCTTTAGTCGATACAAATTGTGACCCAGATCTCGCGAATATATCGATTCCAGCCAACGATGACACTATGACTTCAATTCGATTGATTCTTAACAAATTAGTATTTGCAATTTATGAGGGCCGTTCTATCTATATAAGAAATCGTTGATTAAGAAGAATAGTGAATTCTTGGGCAACTGCGTAGATTTATGGGATCACTTACTATTCTTTTTTGTTTTGTATAGATAAAAGAAGGGGAATATTGATATATATTAGAGGGTATTGATATATATTATGATCTGATGTGATTTCTTGGTATCCTAAATATAAGATTAATACTTCAAGTTGCTGAGTTGAGAAAGAGATGGTTGAATCAAAAGAATTCTTTTTTTGAAGTTCAATTTTTATCAGAGGACAATATGAATATTATACCATGTTCCATTAAAACACTCAAGGGGTTATACGATATATCGGGTGTAGAAGTAGGCCAACACTTCTATTGGCAAATAGGAAGTTTCCAAATTCATGCCCAAGTACTCATCACTTCTTGGGTCGTAATTACTATCTTGCTAGGTTCAGTTATCATAGCTGTTCGGAATCCACAAACCATCCCGACCGACGGTCAGAATTTCTTCGAATATGTGCTTGAGTTTATTCGAGACTTGAGCAAAACTCAGATTGGAGAAGAATATGGTCCCTGGGTTCCCTTTATTGGAACTATGTTCCTTTTTATTTTTGTTTCGAATTGGTCGGGTGCTCTTTTACCTTGGAAAATTATACAGTTACCCCATGGGGAATTAGCAGCGCCCACGAATGATATAAATACTACTGTTGCTTTAGCTTTACTCACGTCAGCGGCATATTTTTATGCGGGTCTTAGCAAAAAAGGATTGAGTTATTTCGAGAAATATATTAAACCAACTCCAATCCTTTTACCAATTAACATCCTAGAAGATTTCACAAAACCATTATCGCTTAGTTTTCGACTTTTCGGGAATATATTGGCGGATGAATTAGTCGTTGTTGTTCTTGTTTCTTTAGTCCCCTTAGTAGTCCCTATACCGGTCATGTTTCTTGGATTATTTACAAGCGGTATTCAAGCTCTTATTTTTGCAACGTTAGCCGCAGCCTATATAGGTGAATCCATGGAGGGTCATCATTGAATTGACTAGTTTTCGAAATAGTCTTTTTTTTTTTAGCTTAGCTCAATTCATGCATGGTTCCAGATAATCCGCTTGGTTGGAAAACAAAATAGTTAGAAATGCGTATGAATATACAACCTAGAGTTGTAGGAGAGAGAATAGACTATATTACGGAATTGTCAAAGTATATATGCATTAAGGGGGGCGGAGTCAGGCTAGATCTATATCCTTAATGTCTAGAAGTCCAGTCATCTTTTGTGCGGGTTTCCACTTTAAGGAATGATTTTAGAATCCGATTCAATAGAAAATAAAAAAATACGCAAAATAGAAGAAACAAGTGTATATGGGATATTATATATTCCTAAGTTAGATTCATTATCTAATCCGATATATCGAATTCCCTCTATATGGAATTGGATTCCATATCCAGTTCTATGCAGCATATTGTTATCAATTGTATATCTTGATTTAATTCCTATTGGATTTGGATTAGGTCGATTTCAATAGGGGTTCTTCCTCTATTTCGTCTTTTATTATGGATTAGATTATAGGGGAAAAAATAGGAACTCAAGGATATCGAAGAGTAAAGAAAGAAGGATGGAATGAAAGAGTTGTTGGTTGGAAAGAAAGAGAAATAGAATAATAAGAATCATATGGATTTACACAAACCTCTAATGATTAGAAACTCAAAATGAGATCTCGAAGTAGTTCGGACAATTCAGATTATCATTTCAATTTGTACTTTTTAGTTACTTCTCCCCAATAGAGCTTAGAAGTAAGAATTTCTTGGTTGATTGTATCCTTAACCATTTCTTTTTTTTTTTTACACGAGGAACTCACCATGAATCCACTAATTGCTGCTGCTTCCGTTATTGCTGCTGGATTGGCCGTAGGGCTTGCTTCTATTGGGCCTGGAGTTGGTCAAGGTACTGCTGCAGGACAAGCTGTAGAAGGTATTGCGAGACAGCCAGAAGCAGAAGGTAAAATACGAGGTACTTTATTGCTTAGTCTAGCTTTTATGGAAGCTTTAACAATTTATGGACTAGTTGTGGCACTAGCACTTTTATTTGCGAACCCTTTTGTTTAATCCTAAAAAAGAAAATGAGTGCTTTAGATTAGATACTTTTTTCTTTTTTTAGTAAATTGGTATTTGCTTCTGCAATTCCAATTATATCCATACTTTACTCCTATTTATTACTCCTGGAATTATCTATTTATTGGGACAGACAATACCCCACCCCAGGAAGGGCTGATTTGAGGATGATCAATTTAGAGGATATGCTCGCCTTCTTCCTTCCCGTCCTTAGTTTAGGACAGTGGAAAGTCTTTTTCCTTTTATTTTAGGAATTTTGGGAACATTTCAACAAAGGAGGTCTTTCACAGGTCAAACGAGACCTAAGACTTAATCTAAAATAAATTACTAGATTGAATCTATTTGCATTAAAAAAAATTGCATTAAAAAAACCGATCAAAAAAGGGCGAGCGAAGTAAGTGATCGAAAAACTTTGTTCTTTGTTCGTCCTATCTATAAGAGGAGAGCATATGAAAAATGTAACCCATTCTTTCGTTTTTTTAGCTCACTGGCCATCCGCTGGGAGTTTCGGGCTTAATACCGATATTTTAGCAACAAATCTAATAAATCTAACTGTAGTGGTTGGTGTATTGATTTTTTTTGGAAAGGGAGTGTGTGCGAGTTGTCTATTTCAAGAATAG